ACATGGTAATGTTCATCTATTACCAAAAACAAGTCATTTATGGATATTAGCAGGAGGTCCGCGCAGATCCAGTATAGTGTCTTTTTCGCTCCACAAAGATCAAGATCAAATGAATGTTCATTCTTTTTCTTTCGAAGAAAGATATATCTTTGACCTCTCAATGACTAATCATCGAGTAAGACATAAATTGTTGAATACTTCTGGTAAAAAAGATAGGGAAATTCTTGACTATTCAAGACCTGATCGAATCATATCCAATGGTCATTGGAATTTCATATATCCTTCTATTCTCCAAGAAAATTCTGATTTCTTGGCGAAAAAACGAAGAAATAGATTCATTATCCCATTACAATATGATCAAGAACGAGATAAAGAACTAATGCCCTGTTTTGGTATTTCGATTGAAATACCCATAAATGGTATTTTACGTAGAAATAGTATTCTTGCTTATTTTGATGATCCACGATACAGAAGAAATAGTTCAGGAATTACTAAATATGGGACCATAGAGGTAGATTCAATCATAAAAAAAGAGGATTTGATTGAGTATCGAGGAGCAAAAGAATTTAGTCCGAAATACCAGAAAGTAGATCGGTTTTTTTTCATTCTGGAAGAAGTGCATATCTTACCCGGATCTTCGTTCATAATGGTCCGGAACAATAGTATCATTGGAGTAGATACACAACTCGCTTTAAATACAAGAAGCCGGGTAGGCGGATTAGTCCGAGTGGAGAGAAAAAAAAAAAGTATTGAACTGAAAATCTTTTCTGGAGATATTCATTTTCCTGGAGAAACAGATAAGATATCCAGGCACAGCGGCATTTTGATACCACCAGAGACGGAAAAAAAAAATTCTAAGAAATCAAAAAAATTGAAAAATTGGATCTATGTCCAACGGATCACACCCACCAAGAAAAAGTATTTTGTTTCGGTTCGGTCCGTAGTCACATATGAAATAGCTGATGGGATAAATTTAGCAACACTTTTCCCTCGGGATCTCTTGCAGGAAAAGGATAATGTCCAACTTAGAGTTGTCAATTATATCCTTTATGGAAATGGCAAGTCAATTCGAGGAATTTATCACACAAGTATTCAATTAGTTCGGACTTGCTTAGTATTGAATTGGGACCAAGAAAAAAATGGTTCTATAGAAGAGGTTCATGCTTCCTTTGTTGAGGTAAGGACAAATGATCTGATTCGCGATTTCATAAGAATTGAGTTAGTCAAGTCCACTATTTCGTATACCGGAAAAAGGTATGATAGGGCAAGTTACGTATTGATTTCCGATAATGGATTAGATCGCACCAATATCAATCCTTTTTATTCCAAGGCGAAGATTCAATCACTTACCCAACATCAAGGAACTATTGGTATTGGTACGTTGTTGAATCGAAATAAGGAATGCCAATCTTTGATAATTTTGTCATCATCCAATTGTTCTCAAATTGGTCCATTCAATGGCTCGAAATATAACAATGTGACAAAAGAATCAGATCCCATAATCCAAATTAGGGATTTGCTGGGTCCCTTAGGGACTATTGTCCCTAAAATAGCGAATTTTTTTTCATCTTACTATTTAATAACTCATAATCATATCTTGTTAAAGAAATATTTGCTACTTGACAATTTTAAACATACTTTCCAAGTACTTAAATACTGTTTAATAGATGAAAATAGGAGGATTTATAATCCCGATCCATGCGGTAACATAATTTTGAATCCATTCCATTTGAATTGGTGCTTTCTCCATCACGATTATTGTGAAGAGACATCTACAATAATTAGCCTTGGACAATTTATTTGTGAAAATGTATGTCTATTCAAATACGAATCACACGTAAAAAAATCTGGTCAAATTTTAATTGTTCATGTTGACTCCTTAGTTATAAGATCAGCTAAACCCTATTTGGCCACTCCAGGAGCAACTGTTCATAGCCATTATGGAGAAATCCTTTACGAAGGAGATACATTAGTTACATTTATATATGAAAAATCGAGATCTGGTGACATAACGCAAGGTCTTCCAAAAGTGGAACAAATCTTAGAAGTGCGTTCGATTAATTCAATATCGATGAACCTAGAAAGGAGAGTTGAAGGTTGGAACGAACGTATACAAAGAATTCTTGGAATCCCCTGGGGATTCTTGATTGGAGCTGAGCTAACCATAGCCCAAAGTCGTATCTCTTTGGTTAATAAGATCCAAAAGGTTTATCGATCCCAGGGGGTACAGATCCATAATAGACATATAGAAATTATTGTACGTCAAGTAACATCAAAAGTGTTGGTTTCAGAAGATGGAATGTCTAATGTTTTTTTACCTGGAGAATTAATCGGCTTTTTGCGAGCGGAACGAGCAGGGCGTGCTTTGGACGAAGCGATCCGTTATCGGGCAATCTTATTGGGAATAACGAGGGCATCTCTAAATACTCAAAGTTTCATATCCGAAGCAAGTTTTCAAGAAACCGCTCGAGTTTTAGCAAAAGCTGCTCTACGAGGTCGTATTGATTGGTTGAAAGGCCTGAAAGAGAACGTTGTTCTGGGGGGGATTATACCTGTTGGTACCGGATTCCAAAAATTAGTACACCCTTCAAGGCAAGACAAGAACATTCATTTGGAAATCAAAAGAAAGAATCTATTCGAGTTGGAAATAAGAGATATTTTGTTACACCATAGAGAATTATTTTGTTCTTACGTCCAAAACAATTTCCATGAGACAAATTTCCATGAGACATCAGAACAATCATTTACGCGATTTAATGATTCCTAAGAGCAGATTCTTTCCTTTCACTTTAACTATCTTTCAATTATCTGGTCCGATTATTGATTTGGTAAAAAATAAAATAAGTAATTAAATTGGTAATAAATAAAATAAGTAATTAAAAGAAATTAATGGTTTGGGTCGTGTATCAACGGTCAATCCCCCGTAGAAGGTTCCATCGGAACAATTATTTATTTCAGGGTACCTCGTCTCTTTGTTAAAAAAAAAAAGGAAGTCTGGGGAAAAATGACAAGAAGATATTGGAACATCAATTTGGAAGAGATGATGGAAGCAGGAGTTCATTTTGGTCATGGTACTAAGAAATGGAATCCTAGAATGGCCCCTTACATCTCTGCAAAGCGTAAAGGTATTCATATTACAAATCTCACTAGAACTGCTCGTTTTTTATCAGAAACCTGTGATTTAGTTTTTGATGCAGCAAGTAGGGGAAAAAACTTCTTAATCGTTGGTACAAAAAATAAAGCAGCGGATTCAGTAGCATCAGCTGCAATAAGGGCTCGGTGTCATTATGTTAATAAAAAATGGCTTGGTGGTATGTTAACGAATTGGTCCACTACGGAAACGAGACTTCACAAGTTCAGGGACTTAAGAGCAGAACAAAAGATGGGGAAACTCAACTGTCTCTCCAAAAGAGATGCAGCAATGTTGAAGAGAAAATTATCTACCTTGCAAACATATCTCGGTGGGATCAAATATATGACGGGGTTGCCTGATATTGTGATCATCGTTGATCAGCAAGAAGAATATACGGCTCTTCGAGAATGTGTCATTTTGGGGATTCCGACAATTTGTTTAATCGATACAAATTGTGACCCAGATCTCGCAGATATTTCGATTCCAGCAAACGATGACGCTATAGCTTCAATCCGATTGATTCTTAACAAATTAGTATCTGCAATTTGTGAGGGTCGTTCTGGCTATATAAGAAATCGTTGATTATCATTAAGAATAATAAGATTAGTTAATTATTTGGCAACTCCATAGATTTATTGGATCGGTTACTATTTTTGAATTTTTAAAAAGAGATAAAAAAAGTACTGGGGATATTGATATTATGTTATGATGTTATGTAATTTCTTGGTATCGTAAATAAAATATACGATTAATGATTCAAGTTAGTGAGTTGAGAAATAGATGGTTGAATCAAAATAATTCCTTTTTTGAAGTTCAATTTCTGTCAGAGGACAATATGAATGTTATACCATGTTCCATTAAAACACTCAAAGGGTTATACGATATATCGGGTGTAGAAGTAGGCCAACATTTCTATTGGCAAATAGGAGGTTTACAAATCCATGCCCAAGTACTTATCACTTCTTGGGTCGTAATTGCTATCTTATTAGGTTCAGTCATCATAGCTGTTCGGAATCCACAAACCATTCCGACCGACGGTCAGAATTTCTTTGAATATGTCCTTGAATTTATTCGAGATTTGAGCAAAACTCAGATTGGAGAAGAATATGGTCCTTGGGTTCCCTTTATTGGAACTATGTTCTTATTTATTTTTGTTTCTAACTGGTCAGGTGCTCTTTTACCTTGGAAAATCATACAATTACCTCATGGGGAGTTAGCTGCGCCTACGAATGATATAAATACTACTGTTGCTTTAGCTTTACCCACGTCAGCGGCATATTTTTATGCGGGTCTTACCAAAAAAGGATTGGGTTATTTCGGGAAATACATTCAACCAACCCCAATACTTTTACCAATTAACATCCTAGAAGATTTCACAAAACCTTTATCTCTTAGTTTTCGACTTTTCGGGAATATATTGGCTGATGAATTAGTAGTTGTTGTTCTTGTTTCTTTAGTCCCTTCAGTAGTTCCTATACCTGTTATGCTTCTTGGATTATTTACAAGTGGTATTCAAGCTCTTATTTTTGCAACGTTAGCCGCGGCTTATATAGGTGAATCCATGGAGGGTCATCATTGACTAGTTTTCGAAATAGTCTTTTTTAAGCTTATCCCAATTCATGCATGAATCAAGATAATCCACTTGGTTGGGGAACATAATAGATACAAATACAAATACGTATGAATATACGACCTAGAGTCGTAGGAAAAAAGATAGACGATATTGCGGAATTGTAAAAAAAAAAAAGATGGGTTGGGGGGGTCACACTAGATGTATGTAATCTCTATAAGTCCAGCCCCTGTGTCTGTTTCGAGGAATGATTCTAGAATCCGATTCAATATAAAATGTGGGTGGTTTACGTTATGGAAGAAACAAATGTATATGTGATATTAGATATTTACTAGTTATATAGGACTATTCCTAATATATATATATATTATTATATACCCTATATATATATATATATATTATTGATTGATTTGATTGCGGTTCACTGCATTTATATAGTTCCAATATAAGTCCTTCTGTTTCGTCTGTGATTGTGGATTGAATGAAATGCAAAAAAGAGATGAACTCAAGGATAGTATCTAGAAGAAAAAAGAAAGGAAAGAAGAATTGAATGAAAGAATGGTTCGAAACAAAGAAATGCAATAACTAGAACCGTATACATATGTATTTACAAAAACTCCATTATGAGTAGAAACTAAAAATGAGATATCGAAATAGTTCTGACGATTCAGTAATATTATCATTTCAATTCGGAGTTTTTAGTTATTTCGACCCGATAGATCTTAATCAGATAGATCTTAATGATAAAATCTTAATGAAAAAAAAATGATAAAAAAAATGAAGTAAAAATTCATTGGTTGATTGTATCATTAACCATTTTTTTTTTTGGTGCGAGGAACTTACCATGAATCCGCTGATTTCTGCCGCTTCCGTTATTGCTGCTGGATTGGCCGTAGGGCTTGCTTCTATTGGACCTGGAGTTGGTCAAGGTACTGCTGCAGGCCAAGCTGTAGAAGGTATTGCGAGACAACCAGAAGCAGAGGGTAAAATACGAGGTACTTTATTGCTTAGTCTAGCTTTTATGGAAGCTTTAACAATTTATGGACTGGTCGTGGCGTTAGCGCTTTTGTTTGCGAATCCTTTTGTTTAATCCTAGAAATGTAAAAAAGTACCTTACATACTATACTTTTTTTCTTATTTTTTTAACTCGCTATACTTTTTTCTTATTTTATTAACTCAGAATTGCTGTTTGCTTCTTCTAATTATATCAACGCTTTACTCTTACAATTATTTATTTGTTGAGACAATACCCCAGGAAAGGAAGGACTGTTTTGAGGATGAGTAATTACTGGATCCGCTCGTTTTCTTCCTTCGCGTACTTAGTTTAGTACAATGGAAACCTTTTTTTTACTTTTTTTAGGAATCGTTTCAACAAACGAGATATTTCACAATTGACATGAGACCCAAGACTTAACCTAATAAGTATTTTATTGGATTGGAAACTTCAAGTAAAAAATTTCAAAATTATCAAATTAAATTACTAGATTTAATCTACTCCCATTAAAAAAAAAAATGGAAATAAAATTTATATAATAAAAAGAAATCGATCAAAAAAGGGACGACGAAGTGATACAAAAAGAACTCTGTTCTTTGTTAGTCCTATCTATAAGAGGAGAGCATATGAAAAATGTAACCGATTCTTTCCTTTCCTTGGGTCACTGGCCATCCGCCGGGAGTTTCGGGTTTAATACCGATATTTTAGCAACAAATCCAATAAATCTAAGTGTAGTGCTTGGTGTATTGATTTTTTTTGGAAAGGGAGTGTGTGCGAGTTGTGTATTTCAAGAATAGGTTGGATCCATCCGACTGCACTTTATTTATGGTATTTTATTCATTTTATAGGATAAATAGGAAAAAAAGTGCACGATCTCAACGAATTATTTCTGAATAAATTAAGAAATCATATGTAAGAACCATAGCATTTCGTGACTTATTGGTAAATTTGATTCTCTATCAACCAATAATGTGAGACCATTAACATGGTTAAAGCTAAACTGTTTGAAGTCCAGGCAAAACATGGTACTCTTTCTACCGGTACTAACGTACCGAAATGGTTTAAAAATGAATAGTTGGTAATTTATCTGATATAGAACACTCATATCGATAAAATGATTTGAACCATTTATTAAAAAAATGGGCATCTTGCTCTTTTTTTCCAATGCCGAATCGACGACCTACGTAAAAAAAAATAGGAATTTTTGGATTTGAAGAAAAAAAGGAAATAAAAAAAAATATAGAAATAAATTGTAAATTTAAATTTTAAATTAAATAAAGAACAAATACAAATAAAGAACAAATACAAATAAAGAAAGAACTTTGCTGACAATTATAGATTTTTGTCTGGTCGGAAGAGTCCTTCTAATATTCTGGTCTTATATCAATTTCGATGTTTTTGAATATAAACAGAAAAGAGAGGGTAGGCTCATTACATTAAAAAAAAGATATGGGAATGCCCATAACATAAAATAAATAATTGAGCGTGAGAGCCAAATGAATCGAAAGATTCATGTTTGGTTCGGGAAGAGATTATGGAAGTTGTGAAATTAATGGTAAGATAATCTACTTTCATTAAATGATTTATTAGATAATCGAAAACAGAGGATCTTGAGTACTATTCGAAATTCGGAAGAATTACGTAGAGGGGCCATTGAGCAGCTCGAAAGAGCCAGGACTCGCTTACAGAAAGTGGAAATAGAAGCAGATGAGTATCGAATGAATGGATACTCTGAGATAGAACGAGAAAAAGAAAATTTGATTAATGCCACTTGTGACACTTTGGAACGATTAGAAAATTACA